AATGGCCCCCTCACGCAGTTCTTCTGAATTTCGAATAGTATTCAGGATCCTCTGTTTTCGGTTATCTAATAAATCACTTAATGAAAGTAGATTATAATTCCGTTCATTTGAAAACTTCCATAATCCCTTCCCAAACCAAACATGAATCTTTCGATTCATTTGGCTCTCACGCTCAATTACTTGGTAAATTCTCATAGCTTATTTTATGAATGTAATGAGCCTATCCTCTCTTCTTTATTCATAGTCCAAAAAAATACGAATCTAATGCAAAACTAAAATAGTTGGAGGACTCTTCTGACAAAATAAAAAATATGTAATTGTCAGCAAAGTTGTTTCTTTTTTTTTCTTCAGTTCAAATCCAAAAGATTTTTCTTACTTATACATTAAGGCATAGGTCGTCGATTCAGCATTAGATAAAAGGGGGAAAATGTCTATTTTTAGAACAAGCGGTTCAAATTATTTTATCAAGATGAGGGTCCTATATCGATAAAATATTCATTTGAAAATGATCTCTATATTAACATAGTGGTAGAAAGAGTACCATGCTGTGTCTAGACTTCAAACGATTTGCTTTAACCATCTTAACAATCTCACATTATTGGTTGTTAGAGAATCAAAGTGGATTTGCCAATTAATCACGAAATGTGATGGTTCTTACATATCATTTCTTAATTTCTTCAGAAGTAATTCGAAAGATCATGCACCTTTCTTTCCTAGTTATAACGGAAAAGGGTACAGCTGGTTGGATCCAGCCTATTCTTGAAATAAACAACTCACACACACTCCCTTTCCAAAAAAGATCAATACACCAATCACTACACTTAGATTTATTAGATTTGTTGCTAAAATATCGGTATTAAATCCGAAACTCCCGGCAGATGGCCAGTGGCCTAAAGAAACGAAAGAATCGGTTACATTTTTCATATAATCTCCTCTTATAGATAGACTAAAAAATCGACCAAAGTTCTCACTTTGCCCCTCTTTTTTTTTGAAATCGAGTCAAAAAATATTCGAGTTATAATTTATTTTATTTATAGTTATAAAGTATGAACTATCCCTTGATTGTTTGAACACCATCAGAAAAAACTTTCCCCTGTACTACGAACGGGAAGGATGAAAGCGAATTGGTATACTAATTCCTCATCTGCAAATCAGCCCTTCCCTAACGTAGGTTATTTTCTCAACGAATAAAAACGAATAAGTAATAGTAGGAGTGAAATCTTGATCTAATTTGAAAAAGCAAACGACAAGTCCACGGAAATAAAATAGGAAAAATACATATTTTTCCTATTTCTAAGATTAAACAAAAGGATTCGCAAATAAAAGTGCTAATGCTACAACCAATCCATAAATTGTTAACGCTTCCATAAAAGCTAGACTAAGCAATAGAGTACCTCGTATCTTTCCCTCTGCCTCGGGCTGTCTTGCGATACCCTCTAGGGCTTGACCCGCAGCAGTCCCTTGACCAACTCCAGGTCCGATAGAAGCAAGCCCTACGGCTAATCCAGCAGCAATAACGGAAGCAGCAGAAATCAGTGGATTCATGATAAGTTCCTCGTACCAACAAAAAGAAATGGTTAATGATACAATCAACCAATGAATTATGACTTAATTATTGGATCGATAGGATTAATCTAGTCGAAGTAACTAAGAACTTCGAATTTCAGTAATAATATTATTGAATTCTCAGAACTACTTCGATATATCCCTTTTCGTTTCTATCCACAGAGTCTTCGCGAATCCATAGAATTCTCGTTTTTACATTTCTTGGTTCCAAACTGTTATTTCACAATTCTTTCAGCTTTTCTTGATTTCATCTGTTTATTCAGGCAAGTCACAGTCGAAACGAGACGAAAGGACTTCTGTTCGAACCCCCCTACAGTAGTAGGAGAAATGAAATATATCTTTAGTTCATATATAACTAGTCAATATCTAATATCACATATACACGTCTTTCTTCCATAACGTAAACCAGTAAATTCAATCAGATTCGAGAATCTATCTATTTTTTTAGGAATCCCATTTTTGTTTTGTAAATCTTTTTTTCTTCCTTCCGTTTTCGTTATCACCATTCCAACCGAATACAATCTAATCTAAATGGGAAAATTAAATTGAAATTGATTAAGGCCGATTATTGGATATAAATATCATTATTTGATTGATCTAAGTTCATGCAATTTATTATTTTATTTATGAATATAATATTTTCTTTTGGTCAATTGTTGAATAAAATGAACTGTAAAGTAGAATAGGTTCTCCGGTTTTTTATTTACTCACACGTCGTAAACATATATCTTATTGAAATTATGATTTGATGACTTAAGAAGATTGGCGGACCAATATAATATATAGTAAATATTCCTTGAATAAAAATATGATATGATATTAAGTGTACGAAAAGGGGAATCTTAGAAAAAAAGATTTTTTTTCTTTTAGATCTCTTTCCCTTTGTTTACAACTCTATAAATATGGAAATGTTTGATTTTTTTTCCTATTGCTT